GACATTGGAGCTGTCGACTATTCCACGACTACACCGAAAAAACCCAACTCTGCCCTACGCAAAGTCGCGAGAGTTCGACTAACCTCCAAGTTTGAGGTAACGGCTTACATACCAGGCATTGGCCATAATTTGCAGGAACATTCGGTGGTCCCCGTGAGAGGTGGAAGGGTCAAAGACCTACCCGGTGTTAGGTATCACATTGTTAGAGGAACCTTAGATGCTGTAGGGGTGAAGGATCGTAAAAAAGGGCGTTCTAGTGCGTTGCAGAACATTGTCATAACTTGTATCATTGCAATGATTCCGTATCAGTTGTTCTGATATGTTAAATGTGTAGCCGACCCAGCACTGCCGGGGGACTAAAGCCTGCTACTACAGAGATTGATAGAGATTAATTATTATCTATCTATTTGTATGAAACAACTTGGTGTCTAAGGTGTTCTATTCCAGTAAGTTGAGTTTTACCTAGACTCTCACCTGGAAAGTCCTAGGGTGTCTTTTCCTCTTGGAACAGGTTTAGATTACGACTACGGAGATTCGGTGAAGGCTTCATGCACATCTACTGGTTGGATTGATAAACCTACGGACATTCCCAGTAAGATAACTGAATTGCAAGATTTTCTTCCTTTATATCTAGACTTCGACTTCTTCTATCCGTGGAATAGATTTTATCCGTGGAGTAGGAGAAAACGGATACTCAGTGTGCGATGAGTAAATATGATTTGCATTAAAAAAAAAATAAATGGTTCAAAATCATTAGAATAGTTTCTATTTAATCATGTGGAAAGCTGTATTCGATGAAAGTCGCACGTGCAGTTTGGAGGGAGATCCTCGACTAACCGGTGGATCCACCCTACAATATGGAGTGAAAAAGCCAAAATAGTAGATTGAGATACCATTGAGATAAAAGAATTGATTGAAATCTGACATATTTATATTTGTAAACTCGTGTTACATCGGAGCAGTGTAGCGAACAGAAAGAAAAATATCGAAGCAGATCCAATTTATCGTAATCGATTAGTAAATCTGCTAGTTGATCGTATCCTGAAAAATGGCAAGAAATCACTGGCTTATCAGATTTTTTATCAGGCTATGAAGCGGATTAGGTAAAAGACAAATAGGAACCCACTGTCTGTTCTGCGACAGGCGGTGCGCGGGGTAACTCCGGATGTAGTGACAGAAACCAAACGTGTAGGTGGATCAACTTATCGAGTTCCCGTTGAAGTAGTACCGGCAGAGGGAAAAGCTTCGGCTATCCGGTGGTCATTAATCGCGTGTCGAAAACGCTCAGGTCGAAGTATGGCTTTAAGATCGAGTGATGAATCGATGGATGCCGCCAGGAATTCCGGTAGTGCCATACGAAAGAAAGAGGAGACTCATAAAGTTGCGGAAGCTAACAAAGCTTTTGCCCATTTCCGCTAGTTTCGGATTCGTTCCAATCCACAATCTTTCCGTTGTGGATTGGAACCGGGGCACTAACTATCGGGGAATCAAAAGAAACTATGGAGAAATGGTTGAGTGAGGAGTCGGTGACAAAAAACGGGTGTCTAAGCCACAAGTGGGGATTGACAACTACTTCTTCTTTCAGGTTGTTAATTATTAGACTCCTTCTAACTAAATAAGATAGCGGGGGGGGGGGGGGGGCCAATGCAGAGTTGCGGAGTGCCTCGCAAAAAGGCTTGACGCGTGACCAGTTTTTTCAGAGACTGAAATTAATTGAGGCGCGCACCGCATAGCGCATAGAGTAAGAATTTAATTCTTCTCTGAAAAAGGAAGAAAGCCTTGTTGTAAAACAACGGCTAAATTTTGTTTGAGACATCGAAAAGAAGCCCCCATATCCGAGAATTCTGGGGACTCAATTAATTTCGGTTGACACAGATAGGTTTTTGTGATATATTACAAATTAACAGGCTTACTAGCCTGGGGAATCACTAATTATATCTCGAAAACCGAAAATTACCATGACCGCAACTTTAGAACGACGCGAAAGCGCAAGCTTATGGGGTCGCTTCTGCGACTGGATCACCAGCACCGAAAACCGTCTTTACATCGGATGGTTCGGTGTCTTAATGATTCCCACCTTACTAACCGCAACCTCTGTATTCATCATTGCCTTCGTCGCAGCTCCTCCCGTAGATATTGATGGTATTCGCGAACCCGTTTCTGGTTCTTTGCTATACGGTAACAACATTATCTCCGGTGCTATCATCCCTACTTCTGCAGCTATTGGGTTACATTTCTACCCAATCTGGGAAGCAGCTTCCGTCGATGAATGGCTTTACAATGGTGGTCCTTACGAACTTATCGTCCTTCACTTCCTACTTGGTGTAGCTTGCTACATGGGTCGCGAATGGGAACTGAGCTTCCGTTTAGGTATGCGTCCTTGGATCGCTGTTGCGTACTCGGCTCCTGTCGCAGCTGCTGCCGCCGTCTTCTTGATCTACCCAATTGGTCAAGGAAGTTTCTCTGACGGTATGCCTCTAGGCATTTCTGGTACTTTCAACTTCATGATCGTCTTCCAGGCTGAGCACAATATCCTTATGCATCCCTTCCACATGTTGGGTGTAGCTGGCGTATTCGGCGGCTCTCTATTCAGTGCTATGCATGGTTCTTTGGTAACTTCTAGTTTGATCAGAGAAACAACTGAGAATGAGTCTGCTAATGCAGGTTATAAGTTCGGTCAAGAAGAAGAAACCTACAACATCGTAGCTGCTCACGGCTATTTCGGTCGTTTGATCTTCCAATATGCTAGCTTCAACAATTCTCGTTCTCTACACTTCTTTTTAGCTGCTTGGCCCGTAGTAGGTATCTGGTTCACCGCTTTAGGCATTAGCACTATGGCATTCAACTTGAATGGTTTCAACTTCAACCAATCCGTGGTTGACAGCCAAGGTCGTGTTATAAACACCTGGGCTGATATCATAAACCGTGCTAACCTAGGTATGGAAGTCATGCATGAACGTAACGCTCACAACTTCCCCCTAGACCTGGCTTCTGTTGAAGCTCCTTCTACAAACGGATAATATCCTTCTGGTTATGTGGCACAACTGGATACCAAACCTCTTAACTCCGGAAGGAGGTTTGGTGTCCAACGAGATGAAGGTTCGTGCGGTAGAACGGATAGAGAGGATGATAACAGCTTGTCACAATTTCACAATTATCAGTTCCCAACCTTGAATTCTGAAAACTATTTGGAATATCCTTCTGCAATTTGATGGATTACGAAGTTTCCTACTCCGATTTGCAGAATGCTTGTAATCTCCCACCTAAATCTTTTAGATAAAAGAAATTGAGAGTGCATTCCTGATTTCAAAGATTTTCTTTTTCTATTGTCTCGTTATATACATAAAGTCAACATGTATGTGTATCAACCGAAGAACCTATCTAGCTTGCTTAACGGATAGATCTCGTTCACGTCCGGGGGGGGGGCCAACTAAATCGACAGAGGGGGCGGACGTAGCCAAGTGGATCAAGGCAATGGATTGTGGATCCATCACGCGCGGGTTCAATCCCCGTCGTTCGCCCATCCAATTGGGTAATTTGATCCCATCTCTCTGCTTGGAACAGATAATCATTGTTAAGGTGGGTGGGATGTGTGTGGGTCTCCCCGACAATAACAATTTATAATTCCCGATCTAATGCCAGTTTTGGATACGACTATTCACGGAAATCACTAGATTCCTTTGAAATATTTATTCCATAATATCTTGAAATTTTCAAATTTATTGGTATAATAAATGTGGGAAATAGATAGTATCTACCGCATGGAATTAATATGAAGAAAGAAAGTAAGGTAAAAAAGGTGGCAAAAGAAAGAGTAGGAAGTCCAGATTTTTCATCTAAAATTTCAGAGTTAGTAGAAGTCAGTCTATTAGACCACTTCTTCGAATCATTGAAAAACCAACATCTCAAAGGATTTTTCACTAGTCCATCTTCCAATTATGAACCTTTTATCAGATTATCTGACTTGTGATTTCTGAGTTCACTATTTTTACGCAATCTGCGTGATTCACTAAAAAGAGATAGTGGCATCACCCTGGAGATGCTGATGTTGCTAACAATACCAATTTCTATACATTGCTTGAGTGACAAAAGGTCGATCGAAGGCAGTTTTGCATTAGCGGGAGTCATTAATGGGGGTGACGAAGTAGTAAAGAAACAAGCAGAAATTTCTGGTGACTTCTCCCGCGACTGCTTTCCCCGATTCAAAAGATCTTTATCTGTTGGAAAGGATGGAAAGAGGGGAATACCTGTTTCCCATTACTTAGGTTTGAACGAAGATATTTCTGCAGGTTCAACAAGAAAAGGGAAGCAAGTTCGTTATGATGCGATGATTCCTCTGGGTTACGGTCGATGGAAGGCATGCGTAGCGAGGGATTCACTCCTTGGCAGAGATATATCCAAGGATGAGACTGAAAGGATTCAAGGTTTTTGCAGGGATAGGTGTTTACAAAACTCAAGTAGGTTTTTCAAATTCTATAACTACCGGGTAGCTTATAGAAACAACCAAAGTGATTTCGATTCGTTATTCTCTCGGGAAAGTCATAACAAGCGAGATCTGGGTCGGTTACAAGAAACACAATTGAGAAACGACTCATTAAGTACCGTAGTATTGAACTCCTACGACAAGGCGTTACTTGAATCCGGAGATTCAGCAGATCACCAGGGGGATGGGTCGATGTTTTATTTCGAGCGAGAAGCCTTTTCCAACTTGTCTTCATTTACGCCTTGTGAAAAGACGACGTCGTTTCGTGGCTGTATATCCGGATTGGATTATGACAAAAATGGGGAAGAATTTTCCATTCTACACACTTATTCACAAATGAAAAATGGATTAATAAATCGACTCACCGAATTTCTCTCGATAATTGAGAAATCAAATCTGGTTTTTAGTGGGGCAATAGTTATTGACGTCAGTAATAGCGTCAAATCTGGGAAAGGATTTCCATTGAAAACGAAGGGTGATATGCCGCTTACTCAAATATCTGGCAAAAAACTTGGGCTAGCGAGTAGCAGACACCTCAACCTCAATGAGATTCTTCCAAACTATTTCCAAATATCTTCAAGTATACCTAGAAAAATAAGTAATCGAAGTGAAAATACTATTTTTTTAAACTAATTGGAAGAAAAGGGTAACATACATTCAATATACAATTTAGTTAAATTGTATGGACGAAGTAGAATCATACCTCTCTACTCAACATACATATTTCTTTTCTATGACTACTTTTGCGCATTATTTACTGAATATTTCTTCCAAATCAAATATCGGCTGGATGGCTGGACGGGGAGCGGGGAGTACACCGGTGTAACAAGAATTGCAACTGAATAACTAGTATTGAAATGGAAGGATAACGTAGAGCGCCTATTGAACGAATATATTACCTTTCAAGTTGGTGAGTATGGAAATGTTCAGTTAAATGTGCATAGATGGCTCGATACGACCGGGGATTCGTCTCTTTCCCTCGCCGGGGAAGTCTTAAAGTATGACTTGGAGGAATCAATTTGCCGCGTATCAACAATAAGAAACGAATTACTAAGTAATATTGGTGTCAGTCTCGGTAGTAACAATCAACAAAACAAAAAAGATTTTCACCGATTTCTCAATGCTTTTTTTCTTTACAAAATGATTGTTGCTGAGGTTACTCGCCAGAAAGCTTTGATATATACCATTGATTATTGCATCGAAAAATTGAACGATATAGATCTCGAGAAATTGAACAAGATAGATATCATGAAGCTTGATCTTTTATCAAGTTTATTCGATGGTTACATTGACGAACAGATACTTTTCCTCAAAACAATTCTTGAGAGAAAAAAAAGTTTCTTCATTGAATCCAAACTGTTAATGAGTGAGAAATCGGTAGGCTCTTCGACCGAGCTGGAACCTGCAGTGAATCCCACTTCTCTCGGGTTGCCCCGCATCGAACCCATCCGAGCAGGATTTTCATTTTCAAGCGATGCTCTTTCCATTGCGGGGAGGGAATTTTGGAATCTATTTCTGCATGATTTAAACCGTGGGGGAGATTCAACTAAAGATATTGGTGGGAATATTTCAAGATACATTTCCGATCAGGTTAGTAAACTAAATTTTCTAGATGACTCACCTATACGGAACTGTGCTAGAAGCACCTTTATTCCGAGAATCAAAAGGGATTTTTTTATTGGGAGATGCAACAGTAGTTATCTCGACGTCCTGGAAAACTTCTATGCGGGCTCCGAAGATGAAACCATCTCATCTAATATCATCTCATTTATTCATCCCCAACTGTCGGATTCGTTGTCATCCAATTTATCGAAACAAACAGCAAGAGAGGTTGCTGGCCACGTACTCACGCCAATTCAATTTATTTCGTCTAATCTGCATGAATCCACAGCCACAGCATTAGTAACTCATTCAGATGGACTTTCCAACTCTATTTCGGATCTGAATAGGTTACTGGCGAGTTTGAACTCATCTCCTCGTGAAGCGATAGAGTCCTTCTTATATTCGTGCAGTAGCGCTGGAGTTTATTTGGGGAAGACGTCGATAAACTCCGATTCATCGTCGGATCGGCGACCCCAACCCCGTCCCAAGAATCTGGTATTGGATCGAGTCTATCAAAAGAATTTGCCTATTAGGTATTTCTGGGAACCGGAAGAACTGGAAACATCTTACTGGTCGCTAAGACTCCCATTATGCAACGATGTAACATCGAGATCTCTAGCAGAATCGATTGGAGAGGAGGTTGCACGCGAAGATACGGACTATGCGGATCAATCTATCCGGAAAGAGGCTATTCGTCCATCCCATTTTATAAAATTCAATGAATTATTAAAAGATTTGAACAGATATGAGATCTCTTGGATCTTTTGGAGAGACAATATCGGTGAAAAATGGAGCTTATTTAGAGATTATATACCTTGGTTTTTTACCCCTACCTGGTGGAGATACTTCTACGATCTGATTAGAGAAACATATCCAGAAATAGTACTTAAAATAAGTTATGACTCGAATCATATTTTTCCCAGGATTTATAAAAGAATTGCTGAGGATGTAGTAGATGGCGCGAAAGCCTATTTATCCCAAAGACTGCAAAGCCTAGGATTGAGATTTGACAACGATTCTATCAATACTGTAGTATCCGAGATAGGTCTTCTTATTTTCGAAGAAATTCCTGATGAAGCGGAGATTTTACATTCGGGAGGATGGTCAGGATCTCAATTTTCCAATAGGTCTATCTGCTATTACTTCATTCTTTCGGTATTAATTGTTCTTGTATTATTCAAACACCCTTTGTCTGCCGTTTCGGGTTTCAATTCCTTTCATCCATGGAAACGTTTCAACACTATTGAATATCTAACAGACCCAACGCGTGGATCCTATTTGAAAGAGGTAATGTATTCCCCTTCGACAAGCTAAATGTCAACGAGAGATCTACTAATCTATTCTTTGAATAGATTCTTGAATTATATAAATAATATAATCTTTTTTTTCTTTGTGAAAAATGAACTCGATTCATGGATGTTTCATAAAGAAAGCTCCGATATCCTAGATAGTAAGAAAGAACTACTGACTCAACACCTAGTGACGAATAAAATTTTTCGCAGGTATGTGTCGAAATTGAATTCCAATTATGATTTATCGAGCAACGAGATTTCTCATGAACCTTATCCACAGGAAAGATCTAATGTTTTGGCATACTTACTTCAATTCTGGCAAAATGATCTATTGAGTCACAAGATCCGTAAGTTGGATCCTGCGGAGAAGTGGGCCTTTTCCGCTCTCGAGAGAAATATTCTATTTTCAGTAACAACGAGACGAAGAGGCAGTCTACTAGATATGCCATGTCATGACATACCTATTTCACTCCAATCGGGATTATTACCATCTAAAGGAATTTTGCTAGTAGGACCCATAGAAACTGGCCGATCTTCCATTATTAGAGATGTAGCATTCGACTCCTACTTTCCAGTGGTGAAACTACCATTGAAAAAGCTGATATACAACCGATCCTTCTTTAATAATGTACGTGGAAATTTCATCTCGAAAGAAAGCGTACACCGATTAAATTTCGTTTTTGAAATGGCGAAAGAGATGTCTCCTTGTACACTATGGATTCAAGATATTCATGAATTGAATATTCATCGTTCGTATCATAAGCTAGAAGCTGATCCCAAATTCTTACTTTGCCAAATATTGAAAAGTATTGGTGACAGGCGCAGCAATTCCAACATCCGCAGGAATGTTGTCATCGCTACGACTCACGTACCTGCGAGGATAGATCCAGCCCCAATAGCTCCGAACCGGTTAAACTAATTAATAAATTTTCGAAAATCCAACGGGTATCAACGTCATAAAGAATTATCAATTCTATTACGTATCAAAGGTTGCAAAATGGAGGCTAATCCGCCTCTTCCTCTTATTGAAGGTACTGGGTTTGGAACTACGGGTTATAGTAAACGAGATTTATTTTTTCTTGCTAATGAGGCGTTATTAATAGGTACTTCCAAAGGAAGTAAGATTCTACGTAGCGACGCAATTGAATTAGCTTTGCATAGACAACATTCGACTGCTAGTGATATGGGCAATGGGATAGAATCCGGTTCTGAATGGGAAATCTTTTCTCACGAGATAGCGGAAGCTACTTCAAAGAATAGTTTGATAGATACTTATATCACAAATACATACATTGATCGTAACGCGTTAAAAATGCGATTTTATTATTTGTCTAACTGGTATGTGGAACCTTCAATAACCAAGTCAACATTTAATGAATTCACTCTATTTTCGCATATCCTAGGGATACTAGCTGGATTAGTTGCTCGCGATTCGCTCCAAAGGGATATGAGAAAGGAGGAAAATTTCATTGTTATCGACAAACTCGTAGAGAATGACTTGAACCTAGCTTGTGGCGTACTAGAAAACCTCTCGACTAATTTCTCACGTTCGGAATTTTGTAAAGACGGAAGTCAACACAGTAATAGTCTTTCCTTTTCCGTTCCTATCGATAAACCCAAGTATTGTTCAGGTGTAACCTCTAGAAGTCGTTCTTCTAAATTTGTGAGAAAGGGGGGGTTTAGCAGTCTAACCGACTTCGAACTGCAACAGTCACCCGAACTAATAAACTCAAGTCCGACGGAAGTGTCGCGTGAGATCACTTGGTCCCATAAGGCTTGGCGTCTCCGTTTCCTGCGAAGCGGGGCTTATGAATTGATGAGGGTATTATCTGAACCCAATCATTTGTATAATTTAATTTTTCTCTACCAAAATCAGAATTATATACCCCAACAAGATTTTGAATTCAATAAGATTAAGGGTGACAAAAGTAAATGGTGTGATAAAAGCGGATATCTATTCACTTCTGAAAAATCTGCGACTAATGTGACAGATAAATCTATTGAAAGATTGGAAAACCGGTTGGATAATATGTTGTTACGCGAGCAATTTATCGAATTGGGAATATCCGGCGACTCATCTAATGAATATGAAACACACTGTAATCGATTCGATGAAACGACTCGACTCTTCGGGGGGCGCTTCATATGGGACCCCATGCTTCTGTTCCAGCCAGATCCTAACATTCCCCCCTCGCGTCGCAGCTTGTTGCCGACGAAAGAACTGGCGCGGAGGCTTTACACCATTTACGGTATGAGAAGGCAGCACCTTAATAAAATGTCAAATAAAAAAATTAAAAATTTCTTTCTCTATCGTGAAGATAATCCGAAATTGAAACCTGACTCACCTATTAAGCGGTGTAATAATCTCCCTATGGAGGAAGAGGAGCGAGATTTTGAATACGTCAAAGAAACTTCCTCTATGGATATATATCTGCAATATCCGCAGACATTTAGTCCCGCTCGCTTTGATTCCTACGTGGTAGCAGAAGATTTCCCAGAGCGATTTATTCGGTTTAGGCTTCTGGTTCATAGAAACAAATGGATGAGGCGAAACCGTTGCCGATTTCAGGATTTTTTTATCTATAACATGTTGCTTGAAATTTATTAATATCTATTCAATCCGTTCTGGTTTGGTGGGGCGTCACTGGATCGAGCGACGAAACAATTTTCTCAGGAAAGTTCATAGAACAAATCTTAGATACCCCTCATTCTGTATAGATTTCTAGCAATATTCTGTATAGATTTCTAGCAATATAATTAGAAGCCAAATCAGTAAAAGGAAGGTCTATATTTTCCTTTTACTGATACAAATCATTTTGTCACAGCATCTTAAATAGTTAAGGAACTGAAGGCCATTTCCTAGATGAGTCTTTTATGATTCTTTCTGTTTAGAAAGAAGATTCGGAGGGAGCAATAGCTTCTTCCGTAGGGATTTTGCGAAACAGCTTTTTAACATCAACGTCACGCTTGAAATAGATCCTCTATTTCATAAATTTGTGGATTTACTCCCTTCTCCAGATGACTAATTGATTCGCTCATTCTAATCGCTCAATACACCGGAATTGAAGTGGGGGCCCCCAAAAACGACCTCATAGGATAGGCAGGACCCTTGGGGTATTCGAGGGGGGGGGGTAAGGACGAAGGACGCACAAATCTTCTTCTCCCCAATTTTTAGAGCTGGAAATAAGCACGATAGTGAATCATTCACTGGTTGGTGGGTCATGGTCCGGCGCAATTTTATTTGGCATCTTTGGCAAATACAACTATCCAATTACTAGGAATTATTGACGAATCTCCCCGGGTAGGATTCGAACCTACGACCAATCGGTTAACAGCCGACCGCTCTACCGCTGAGCTACCGAGGAAAGTGTTGGGGGATTCAGTCTCATACATACTTAAAGACCTTTGTTCTTTGAACCGCCTTTAAATCTGTAATACGTTAAGCTTTCTCCGAAATTTCGTGAAGTAAACTTCGCGTACACCCTAACTCCTATTATAGCATTATAGGGGGGAGGCGGCGGCGATAGCAATCCCGTTTGCCCGTTTGAATGGAAGAGTACCCTACCCAAATCATCGGAGAGGGGGGGGGGGCAATCGATCGGGGTCGGGATCAACCCCACAAGCCCCCCACGATCTGTATCGATCAATCACCAATTAGTACTTTCTATTCCCCCCCCTCCAAGAAGCGTAGTAGAATAACCACAGGATTTTCCTACCTTGTAGGAATAAGTAATATCTTTGAGGAATAAAAGGAGCGAAAGGGAAAGAGATGGGGATGGGGGAGATGAACAATAGTCGGGAGAAATGAACACGAATTGGAGCTTCGTGAAACGAAAGTAGCAGTTTACGGCAAGGGCGGGATTGGGAAATCAACAACCAGTTGCAACATATCAATAGCTTTGGCTAGGCGGGGGAAGCGAATACTACAAATTGGGTGCGATCCCAAACATGATAGTACTTTCACCCTCACAGGATTCTTAATACCTACGATTATTGACACCCTACAATCGAGAGATTATCACTATGAAGATGTGTGGCCGGAAGATGTGATTTATAGGGGTTATGGTGGGGTAGATTGTGTCGAAGCTGGCGGACCCCCCGCAGGAGCGGGCTGCGGGGGATATGTCGTGGGAGAAACGGTGAAGTCATTGAAAGAATCAAATGCCTTTTACGAATATGACATTACCTTATTTGACGTTTTGGGAGACGTAGTTTGCGGGGGCTTCGCCGCTCCGCTAAATTATGCGGATTACTGTATCATTATAACAGATAATGGATTTGACGCCCTTTTTGCAGCAAATTGCATCGCTGCATCGGTCAGGGAAAAGGCACATACTCATCCCTTGCGGCTAGCCGGTTTAGTAGGAAATCGAACATCTGAAAGAGACTTAATTAATAAATACGTAGAAGCTTGCCCCATGCCCGTACTTGAGGTATTACCTCTAGTGGAAGATATTCGTGTTTCCAGAGTAAAAGGAAAAACTTTGTTTGAAATGGCTGAATGTCAGCCAAATCTAAATTTTGTTTGTGATTTCTATTCGAATATAGCGGATTAGACTCTATCTAAGCCGGAGGGAATCGTACCGCGAGAAATTCCAGATAGGGAATTGTTTAGCTTACTTTCCGACTTTTACTTAAATCCCAACTCGGAAGAAAAAGTAAAAACTCAAAATGACCAGCAAGATACTCCACGTGATCAACAAGGTACTCCGCTTGGTTTTACAATTATTCGACACTGAAAAGGCTGCGTCTTCGCGTATAAATAAATATATATACACCTCTCCAAGGAAACACTTCTATGAAGACTCTTGAGATTCCTACTTTTGAGTGCGAAACCGGTAATTATCACACCTTTTGTCCTATAAGTTGCGTAGCTTGGCTATACCAAAAGATTGAAGACAGTTTCTTCCTAGTAGTAGGTACAAAAACTCGTGGTTACTTTTTGCAAAGTGCTCTCGGAGTCATGATTTTTGCAGAACCTCGTTACGCGATGGCGGAATCAGAAGAGGGAGATATTTCAGCCCAGTTAAATGACCAAAAGGAATTAGAAAGAATTTGCGTACGAATAAAGAACGATAGGAACCCCAGTGTCATTATTTGGATTGGCACTTGTACCACAGAGATCATAAAAATGGATTTGGAGGGTATAGCACCCAAATTGGAGAAGCAGCTTGGAATACCGATTGTGGTCGCACGGGCAAATGGGTTGGATCATGCTTTCACTCAAGGGGAAGATACTGTACTGGCTGCTACGACACACCGCTGTCCGGAATATAATCATCGTACGACAAACCAACACGAAGAAGGTATGGCTAAGCATATTGCAGTTAACGTCACCCCAAGTAATAAAATTTCTGATGGAAAAAGTAAGTCAAATAGATTTAATTTAGTACTTTTTGGATCTCTGCCTTCAAGTGTAGCTTCTCAATTGAATTTGGAGTCAAGGCGTCAGTCTGTTTCCGTGTCGGGTTGGCTACCCTCGCAGAAATACACTGAACTTCCCGCTTTAGGCGAAGGCGTCTACGTCTGCGGGGTGAACCCGTTCTTGAGCCGAACAGCGACAACACCAATGCGTCGGAGGAAATGCCGGTTGGTTGGGGCGCCTTTTCCTATCGGCCCCGACGGAACACGCGCCTGGATCGAAAAAATTTGTTCAGTATTTGGTGTAAAACCAGAAGGCCTGGAAGAAAGAGAGAGTCAAATATGGAAAAACCTAAGTGATTACCTTAAAATAATAAACGGTAAATCTGTTTTCTTCATGGGAGATAATCTGTTAGAAATTTCTCTAGCGAGATTTTTAATTCGATGCGGAATGGTTGTTTACGAAATAGGTATTCCCTATATGGATAGGCGATATCAAGCTGCTGAGCTGTTGCTTTTGCAACATACTTGTGGGGAGATGAAGAAGCCCATGCCCCGAATTGTTGAAAAACCTGACAATTATAGTCAGGTACAGCGTATGCATGAGCTACAACCTGACTTAGCAATTACTGGAATGGCCCACGCCAATCCCTTGGAGGCTAGAGATATAGATACTAAATGGTCGGTTGAGTTCACATTTGCACAAATTCATGGATCTATTAATGCTCGAGATGCTCTCGAGCTAGTTACTCGTCCATTGCGACGTAAAAGTGACTCTATTTTAGGCTGCCGCAGCTTGTCCAGACAGACAGTAGGGGTCTGATTAAACTGCTATCGGAAAAAAACTAATCACTAAAGATTAGTAATTAATCATTATGAAAAGTTGTTATATATATATATATATATATATATATATATATATATATATACATTTATATATAATCATTTATAAAAGTTCTCAATCAAAAAACTTGTTCGTTTCATTAGTTTTTATTTTTACGATTAAGAAAATAAATACCGACCTCTCTGGTGCAGTTTAATAGTTAAACCCATAATTGATTTTTCAAAATCATTTGGATTATTTCACATTTATGTATATAATGTATATGGTATCAATATTTAAATTGGGGGAGTGGGTATTTTTGTGGGGAATATAGAATATAGCCTGAGGCCTCTAAATGAAAAGGGAAAAGTGCAAAGAGAAGAAGAAATCAGGTGAGACAACAATTCCGCACATCAAAAAAACTACAACGAATATAAATATATCAAACATTTTGTCACTAACTGGGCTAAAATTGATGAGTCCTTATATATTATTTGGTCTATATTACGGTTTACTTGCGACACTACCTGTTGGACCTCCCCAAATATTATGTATGAGATCTTTTCTCTTGGGGGGAAATATTGGCGGTCTCGCGTCTTTGAGTGGTTTGATGCTCGCGCAACTAGCAACTACAATATCAATATATTACTCACCAATCTATATATTGTTATCAAAGCCACATCTGTTAACCATCGTTGCAATACCTTACATGGTTATCTTTTGTCTGACAATTAATGACTTACCAAATTACCAGATTTTGCGTCCTGTGACCTCGTTCCGCGATTCGCGGGTAGTAAGTTTATTTTTCAATAGTTTTTTGATTCAAATATTGAATCCCATTCTACTACCGAATCCCGTGTTGGCAAGACTAACCCACCTGCTTCTATTTCGTTATAGCAGTAATTTAATTTTTGTAGTAACTAGTTTCTTAGGTTGGTTAATTGGTCACTTGGTGTTTAATCACTTGTCCAAGCTACTATTGATTCGCGTAAAAAAAGACTCACCAATTATTTACTTATTGGTAAAACGTACCATCTACACAACTTTTAGTATTGTTTTTGTGGCAAACGCGTTGATTTACCTGGGTAGAGCTCCGGTGCCTTTTTGGACTATAAAGTTCATGAATGAATCTCATGATAAGGAAATGTCTTTCTGGGAAATTGCTGAGTACCCAGATTTTTTGTGGTGGTTTTTCAAGCCGTGGCCTACCTCTTTTTTCGATCCCTCAAGAGGTAATCGGGGTAATCGATTCATCAGAAACAGTCGATTCAACCTCAATAGCAGTTTTTACAGGGGAAAAACATCTACCTTTTTTTTCAAAAATTGTTTAACTGACGGGAAACAGAGATTATGTGTTGCAGCGTTGCCTAGTTTGTCAATTTTTGAGAAGTAGTTGGAGAAATCTCTATTTGGATCCCGTAAATTTGCGGAGATCTATTCCTCATATCGAGGCTGGATTTTACAGAAACTGGTAAGAAATAAAATATTTCAAATAGAATTAATGGGTCGAGTCAAATTGTTGGATACTGGTTCTTTATTTTCGAAAGCAATGGAAAGAAAAATTCGATTGATAGGTAGGGGTAAAGAAAGAGTACCTCACGTCTACGACCCCTTCATTAGCAATTTACGTGTGCGGATTCCGGTGCCACAAACATTTTTAACGGGAGATGAGTTGAGTTTGACCCAATGGGATTGGACCGAATTAGACACAAGGAAAAAAATTAGAAGAGGCAGAGATCTTGTTATAACCAAAAAGAATTCCATCCAGGATTTGATTTCTTTAAATAATGGGAGATTGAGGCGGGGAGTCAAGAATCCTTTACCGTGGGAAACTTTGTCGGCGAAAGCTCTACGTATGTTCCAGTTTATGTTCAAAAACCGAGTTTTGTACGATTATGATGTACAAAAAATTCTCAGGAGGATAAAATCTCCGTCCGGTCCCGTTGTTACCTGGGAGGAAATAATGAACCTGGATCCCGAGGATCAAGCACTATTCTTGACTTATATAAAACAAGAAGAGAATTGTTACAAGTTTGATCAAATTTTCTTATCAAATAGATTTTTGATTAGTGGTCGGAAACGCCTACCAAACACAAAGAAAAGGGTACACATGCTCCACAAAATTGAGGATCTGACTGCAAATCTAGCTCGGAATAACGAACTATATTTCGATCCTGAGTTTGATTTTCCGGGAGCAGACGGCGATATCCGTCACAGAAAATTACGGAATGTTGGCTTCACCTTCGCAAAAGGAAAACCCAGATCAACGAAATTAGTGAAGCGATATGCAAGAATATCTGACTTCCGCCGAAAATTTTTGAAGGGGTCCATGCGATCCAGGAGAAGAAAGACGTTGCTCTGGAAAACACTTCAAGAAAAAGTGCATTCGGCTTTTTTTCTTAGATCGCTGGAAGTACCAATTTTATTTCAATTACCCGTTGAGCAGTTAACGGGTTCGAAGGCTAAAAAACCTTTTACTGGTTCGAAAAAAACCACCGATTACCAATTTGGGCAGCAATTAACTACTTCCTCGTCGACTAGGAAAACTTCAAGTCAGTCGAAACTTGCTCGTTCAGTTGTAGCGGCTAGATCAGACATAGGTCCCATCCATAACGGAAGAGGCTACATGCTGGTTTTTCAATCGAGATTTCGAAAGTTTGTGAAGTTACCTATACTTATAGTTTTCAAAACTATTGGCCGTATATTGATTCGGCAAAATTCCGAGTGGAATAAAGACTGGACGAAGTGGAAAAAAGAAATTCACATTAATTGCACGTTTGATGGTGAGGAGTTCTCCCAGGATCAACTCCCCCCCCGCTGGTTGAGAGAAGGTATACAGATAAAAATTGTATATCCGTTTCGGCTGAAGCCTTGGTACTCCAGTGGGAGTAGAAAACGACTGACTGCTTGCAAGAAATATATGAAAGCTGATTCCATTGAGCATCAAAAATCAAGAAACAAACGGAGGTTGAAACAGAAAAGGCCTAGATTTACCTATCTAACTGCTTTAGGATATCAGACAGATATACCTTTTGGAAGCATTCAAAAGCAGCCTTCGTTTTGGGGGCCTGTTAGAAAGGAATTGATTCGAAGCTGCAGGGAAAGATTTTCAATAGGAACCAAGCAAGTCTACCGTTTTCTCGACTCTAAATTCGATTTGGGAAAAATGTTGAAACCGGGTCTAATTTTGTTAGAAGAGTTCAACCTTTTTTTCAAGGCCAGGGGAGTATCAACTGACTCCGTCCCAAACTATAATACTCAGATAAGGCCTGTACATAACGACGATACAGACGAAAAAGTAGAATTGAATTTAAATTTTTATGGGAAAAATTTTGGAGGATCCGTTGATGTCGGCGAGGAAGTGCCACTAGCTAGTAATTTTAACAAGGAACTAGCTATTCAAAAATCAACTGATGAAAAACTCGTAGCGCATAATTACGCAATCGGATTACCAAATCTGCCAAACGGAGGGATTGACCTAGATCAACCGGACACTGAAACAATTAAAGTCGATGAATTAACTTTAGATTACAAATTGAAAGATACAAACCTTGCCAATTTTGTAGAATTCAACGAATTAATCGGTTTTAAAGAAATGACCTTGAAGTCATATATAATCATTGTAGAAGCAATCAAAAAATCCTTTTTGGTTACATCAATGTCGTATCTAAAAGTTAACAGGAATTTTTGCTATTGCCTCGACGAACTTTTTGCGTTACGCACGCAACTAATCAAAGTAATTAATATTACTATTCACGAAACAAATTTAGTTCTATCCAGATCAAAAAATAGATTGTCACGGTTTGGCAAAACTCAATGGTTACCTCAAGCTTATCTCTATAATAGTGTTTGGGATATCGGCGTGAAGAAAAGCTTAGACTTGAATTTGTTGGCGACTGGTAGAGACAGCGGTTGTGCGGAAAGGGTTGAAAGAGATAGAGGCCAAAACGGTGAATTAACCCCCCACCTGTCTAAGCAACCCTTGGCTTATTTGATAGATTCCTCCAGTCTACCAATTGGGTACGGTTCAATTATTTCAAGCTCAAGAGAAAAGAATAATTACACAGATAGCTCGTTTGATGAGGCAACTAGTAAAATTACAAATAAATTTTTCCATGAACAGGTTTTGAAGTTCGTAGAGGAGTGGGGGTTCTTGAGAAAGTTATGTGATCTAGACGCCAGTAATTGGAATAAATGGTTAGATTGCTTTCCTGAATATAACTTGCCACTAACACTGTGGCACGGCATAGCACCCCACAGATGGAGAATCAATTCTGGTTGCTTGAGCGAACTCAGCGGTATCGAAGGAAAAATTGCAAATCAACAAGGGTGTCACGTCTTTCGAGGTGAGTTACGCAATTATTCCATATATACCAAAAAACCCTTACTTAGGGACCGAGTTAAAAACCTCAGTAGGCTCCGTAAACGTAGATATTTATTACAAGGTCTCATTGATTTTGTAAGAAATGGGGATATTGATGAAAATTCCGTCCGACAAGATGCTGTTGCACAAAGGTTTTGCTGCGAAAATCGCATTTTGAGAATGACTAAAGTAAGACGGAGGGGGATGAATAGATTATCTGACTCCCGCACTTTTGATTCAGAGATCAAATTCAATTCCAAGTTTGATTCAATGCTGTGGCTAGTTACAGATTTTGCAAGAGGAAAAGGATTTTTTAAGAGAAAAAGAAAGAGGTCAAGAGATCCTATATTGAGTGATAATACTACATATGGCATTGTCCCAGATATAAATCGTAGATTCCAAAAAGTATCTGATGAACTGTACGAAATAATGTTAGATGAAAGAGAAGATGCAGACTACCTGTTTCGGTGGAAATGGAAGTCTGAGGTTAAACTAGAAAATTTGAGAAGTTTAACAGCTCTCACAAGAATGTTAGGAGATGACCGTGATCTCGTCACACTTTGTGTGAATACTTGTGTAGATTCAGAGCTATTAGACCTGTATTTCAACGCAACAACGAAACTTCGTCTTTTTCACAATTTATCTATTCTCTCAGCCCATCGTTTATCAATATTATTTGACGACCAAAATTTGGTGTACAAAATAATAAATCCCTTGTTAAAATTCAAATCTAGATTGAAAAACAGAGTCAAGAAACGATTATATGAAAAAATATATAGTGATACTTCTATCTCAAAATTGTCACTGATAGCCACAGAAGTAAACAAAAAATGGTCTCACATTTATAACATTGGAGATCTCCTGCTTCCGCGACGTCGGCGGGAATTCCGATTCCTTCGATCTCTGTTAATGTCAAGGTCTACGAAACCGGGAGCGGACTATTTTGATTCTGCATCGGAAATTGAACGGACTCGCAGTAGCAAAGAATCTGAGCCTTCGGAGTTAAGGGAAGTTCAAAAAGTTAAACGATTATTGTGGCCCAGCCACCGTCTAGAAGAATTAGCCTGCACCGGTAGATTCTGCTTCAACATTACCACTGGGAGCCAATTTACGATACTTAAGATTCGGATGTATCCTACTATTCGGAGTTAACGGGGGCAAAGGGTATCAGCCACGAAACAAAGGTTTCAACAGATTTGTAGTTAATTGGAATTACCAAAACGAAGGTATTTCCAATTAATTACGTAATATATATATATATAATTAACGTGAATCATGACAAAAGCTGTGGCTTTTCATGGATGAAACATGGATATCTACAGCTACTTGATGCGATACTGCATCATACTTAAAAAAACTAGACTTCGTTTTCATCCAAGGCGCTATTGCTGCAACTGCCGACTAAACAGCTTATAATCGATTTGAGATAGAGCAAGAAATCGTAATTATTATCATTATTAATATGGATAAGTATAAATCTATTGACGCGCAGCTAGTCGGCGGGAACAGAGATGCTGGGTTTACCGCTTCACAAATTTACTATTTAACCCGTCAGATTTTGAAGCTTACTTCTCACCTGGAATCACACTCTGGGGACTACTCATCTCAAAGAGGTTTGCGGAAGTTACTCAGTAAACGTAAGCGCCTTTTAATTTATTTATTCGATGAGAATACAGCTCTATATACCAAAATTGCAAAAAATTTGGGTATTCGGGGTTTGAGGGGGCGTTAATGGGCGGGGGTTTGGTTTTTCGACGTGTCGTAGTTGGCACGACTTTTTCTGGCGAAGCTAGATCCTGTGACATTTACTGGAAAGGAAGCAATTCACGGGTATGTATTTTAAAAAACTGGATCCAGTTACAATAAGCATGGGCCCTCATCATCCATCTATGCATGGTGTTCTTCGGCTTGTTGTTACCTTAGACGGCGAAAATGTTGTCGACTGCGAACCAATCTTGGGATATCTGCATCGAGGGATGGAGAAAATTGCTGAGAATAGGACGATTTTACAATACCTTCCATATGTAACAAGGTGGGATTATTTAGCTACTACGTTTACTGAAGCAGTAACAGCCAATGCGCCAGAGAAACTGGCAAATATTCAAATACCCGGAAGAGCTAGTCATATACGCGTAATCATGCTCGAATTGAGCCGAATAGCTTCACATCTGTTATGGCTTGGGCCGTTCCTGGCAGATATTGGTGCCCAAACTCCATTCTTTTACATATTTCGAGAAAGGGAAATGATTTATGACTTGTTTGAGGCTGTTACTGGTATGCGAATGATGCATAACTACTTTCGCGTCGGGGGAGTTGCCGCCGATCTTCCCTATGGATGGGTAGACAAGTGTTTAGAGTTCTGCCATTATTGTCTCCCAAAAATTCATGAATATGAGCGACTAATTACGAGGAATCCTATTTTCTTGAAGCGGGTAACGGGGGTAGGCTTCATCAACAGACAAGACGCTATCAGTTGGGGTTTATCTGGACCCGTATTGCGGGCCTCGGGCGTTCAATGGGATCTTCGAAAAGTCGACCACTACGAATGTTACGACAACTTGGATTGGCAGATCAAGTGGCAGGAAGGAGGAGACTCCCTAGCTCGTTATTTGGTGCGAATTGATGAAATGAAGGAATCAATAAGTATCATTCAACAGGCGCTGAAACTTCTTCCAGGAGGTCCATATGAAAATTTGGAGGGTCGACGTCTTGTCCAAGAAGAAAAAGAAATAGACTGGGGTGGTTTCAATTACCAGTTCGTTGGCAAGAAATCTTCTCCCACCTTTAAATTGCCTAAACAAGAGCATTACGTAAGGGTAGAAGCTCCCAAGGGAGAATTAGGAATCTTCTTGATCGGAGATGACGGTGTCTTTCCCTGGAGATGGAAAATTCGTCCACCTGGTTTTATAAATCTGCAAATTCTTCCTCAATTGATAAAAGGAATGAAGCTCGCAGATATTATGACGATATTGGGTAGTATAGATATAATCATGGGAGAGGTTGACCGCCGAAATGACAACTCATATTGAAACTTACGGAAAACAATTAGTTCAATTAGTTAACGAGTTGGAGGTTGCAACAGCTTCCTCCGAATCAATCTGGATTATATTCTTTACCCTCATTTTAGTTACGGGAGTCGCGGTGGGAGTACCAGTAATCGTGTGGCTCGAGCGAAAGGTTTCTGCGGGGGTGCAACAACGTACTGGACCGGAATATGCGGGTCCGTTGGGAATTACTCAATCGTTGGCAGATGGAATCAAACTTCTATTGAAGGAGGGCATCATTCCATCTAAAGGTGATGCTTGGTTATTTACCACTGGACCAGTCGTTGTAGTCACCCCAGTTCTAGTAAGTTACTTGGTAATACCCTTTGGCCAAAATGTCGTGTTATCTGATCTGGGTATAGGCGCTTTTTACTGGGTCGCTGTCTCAAGCATTGTACCTTTGGGTCTTCTTATTGCGGGATACGCCTCAAATAACAAATACTCCTTCTTAGGTGGCCTCAGGGCTGCCGCCCAATCTATCAGTTACGAAATACCCTTGGCCTTGTGTATATTATCTGCATCCCTACGTGCGATTTGCTAAGCATTATTAATAAGTGAAAACTTACTACTTCTTAGTAAGTAGTGTAAAAATATCGCTAAGTAATAAACCAAATAGTTATTTGGGTGAGATCAAACGGCGTTTTTGCAGTTACGGGTTCAAATCCCATACCCTGTGTACGGGCGTATAAGCATATCTGAGAGGTGAATTGAAGACCGACTTACCCCAGGTCTAGGCTCCATCTAGGCTTGACGCGGGAACAGATATTTGTCTTCCGCTTTATATTAGGATTAGATGAAAGTGAACAGTAAGAAACACCAATATGCGCAAGAGATTTGTTAAGCAGAGAGAGCTGTAGTAATAGGGAAAGGCAACCAGAGTACTAAGATATCTAAAGATTTAATTTTTGAAAATTTCTATCTGCTTTTCTTAGTGTTTAGTGTTTCCATACATGAGATAGACTCAGTCTCGGTAGGGACGATTGAGCAGTGCATCCAATATATTTCAGTCTCGAGTATAGTCCTGTTCACTGCGATTATAACCGTTTGGAACGAAGTAACCCCCATGAAAGTTTTGGTGATCAAAAAATCAGGTATAAGCTTTTTTCAGCTTTAGCCTGGAGCTTGCTGCAACAGGTACAATGCCGAACTAGTCAATTTGATTTTTCTTTTTATCTCCAGATGAAATTGAAATTAATTTCATTTCTTTTTTCTAGTTAGAGATGACAGAGATATATGTTGAACTTCAGAAGTTTTGCAACGGGTCCTGATTTATGAAAAGGAAATAAATGAGGTTGAGATAGATTCGGAAGCAACTGCCTTGTTGTGGCAAACGGAATCCCATCAATTTGAGTCGGTGATTTTTATTTGAGACACGGATGACGACCAGGTGTCACTAATCCCTCTCTATGGAATTGATGAGGAGCCGTATGAAACTCTAATTTCACGTACGGTTTTGAACTAGAGGCGGAAGTCGCCGCCGACTACTCTTATCTGGTAGCCTGAGTACGGTTGATATAGTAAAGACACAATCCAAATATGGGTTTTTGGGGTGGAATCTATGGCGTCAGCCCACAGGGTTCATCGCGTTTTTCATTTCGTCATTAGCAGAATGTGAAAGACTTCCTTTTGATCTTCCGGAAGCGGAGGAAGAACTGGTTGCGGGTTACCAAACCGAATATTCAGGAATAAAATTTGGTCTATCTTATGTTGGTTCTCATTCAAACCTATTGGCTTCCTCACTATTTGTAACAATTTTATATCTGGGTGGATGGGATTCCCCAATTCCTTTCTTTGAAAATCTTGGACGATTTTTTCCATTTCCAAATTATAACGGCGAGTCCTTCGATGTTTTGGGGCGAGGGGTGGGCATCATCACTACATTATCAAAATCTCATCTATTTTTATTTATCTCCATCTTAACAAGATGGACTTTACCTAGGGTAAGAATAGATCAATTATTAGATCTCGGATGGAAATTTCCTTTGCCTATTGCCTCGGGAAATTTGTTGCTCACAGCCTCGTTTGAACTTCTGCTAATGCGCTAACCCCCTTTACTTTAGTTTCAGTTCAAGTCAAATCTGTTTAATCTAATAAAAAAGAAAGGAAACAAGTATGCTATTTGTTTCTTTTCTCGTACATATAAGTTTATATGTACTAAAAATAATTAGCAAGTTGGGTTCATCTATTTTACGTTTTCCACACTAATTGAATTTCGGAGTTATGGGCAACAAGCCGTAGAAGCCGCAAGATACATAGGTCAAGGTTCCGCGGTTACTTTGGATCATTCAAATCGTTCACCCATAACTGTCCAATACCCGTATGAAAAAATTTTACCATCCGAACGATTTCGTGGACGCATACATTTCGAATTTGACAAATGTATTGCTTGCGAGGTATGTGTCCGAGTATGTCCGGTCAATCTGCCAGTCGTAGATTGGATCTTAATGAAGGATATCAGGAAAAAACGATTGAAAAGCTATAGTATCGATTTTGGGGTTTGCATTTTTTGCGGAAACTGTGTTGAATACCGCCCAACCAATTGCTTGTCAATGACTGAAGAGTATGAACTTTCCAGTTATGACCGTCATGAACTAAATCACGATCAAACGGCTTTGGGTCGTCTACCTCTTTCTACATCTCAAGATGTTTCAATTCAAGTGGTTTCGACTTCGTTAAATTATTTATCCAAAAAGTTTGGGGGTGAAAAAATTAACTCAAAACCTAACCTAATTAGTAACCCGTAAATTAATTGCATATTCCGATAAGGTCAATTGATTTTTCTTAGTTATTTATAACTAAAGGAAAAAAACGAAAAGAACGAGTATGAAGTAGAAGTAGAAATTTCATAAAATATCGAAGTAGTTGTGTCTAACGAATCTATCTAAATTAATTCATGAATTTATTTTGTCACTAATAGAGTCGGGTATTTCGCTAGGAAGTTTGGGCACAGTGTCATTTGCTAATGTGGCTCATTCTGCTTTTTCCTCGGGATCGGTTCTCACCCGTATATCTTTATCATACTTCGTATTGAATGCTGATTTCGTAGCTGCCGCACAACCGCTTGTTTACGTAGGAGCTATAAATGTGTTAATTGTGTCTGCTGTAATGGTTACCGACAAACCGAGGCGATCTGACTCTAACACTCGGGGCGTAGGGTACTTCACCGTTTCGGGAGCTTGTGCAGCCCTCTTTCTGGTATTGGTTAATACAATTCATAATACAAAATGGTTCGATATAAGTTTCGTCAATCAATCGGAGATTCTTTCGTCAAATACACCCAGGATTGACGTCCACCAACTCGGGTATAAGTTATTGGGTGAGTTTTTAATTCCGTTTGAGCTTCTTTCGATACTTCTTTTAGTTGCTTTGGTGGGAGCAATTAACCCAGCGCGTGACGAAGACATAGTTACAGTTGGCGAAAAGTCATCTCTTTCGTCATCTCGTAAGAATTCTCAATCTTTATGATTAATACTAACTTCCCCGAAGAAAAAGAAAGAGGAAAAAGTTGCGAAAAAATTTGATTTACCAACACTCATTCTTGAGGAGGGCTTTAATAAACCACGTTTGAACACGGACTATTTTTAGGTGCTTACCTTCTGTGCATCGGATTTATCGGCTTAATTACAAGTAGAAATATGGTTAGGGCACTTATGAGTCTCGAGTCAATTTTTAATGCGGTTAATTTAAACCTCATCACATTTTCAAATTTTTTTAACAATAAGCAAGCTGGGGGGGAAATATTTTCAACATTTGTGACAGCCGTTGCGGCTGCCGAGGCCGCCACTGGGTTAGCCACTGCCCTTTCTCTCCATCGAAATAGGAGATCTACTCGTATTGATCAGTTTAATTTGTTAAAATGGTGATTGATAACTATATAAATTGATTTCATCAATCTAATCAATTTTTTGTTCAACTAAAGTATCCCTACCTGTTAAATTATTTTGATACCTTATTGTATTTTAGAAGTAGTCAACTTATTCTTTTGTAGAAAGGGGACAAGTTTTTGAAAGAAAAAGAAAATTGGAATCCGGTCAGATAGGTTTGAGAAGAAATGTAAATATTTTACTTAGTAGTAAAAAAACGTATTCGCGTAAGGGATAGGGAAAAAAGTTTTACCTCAACCTGTTTACTAAAAAAAATTGGTATACGAATTCAATGGGAGTAAATAAACTCAATGGCACATTCAGTGAAGATATATGATACGTGTATTGGTTGTACCCAGTGTGTAAGGGCATGTCCCACGGATGTGTTAGAAATGATACCCTGGGATGGCTGCAAGGCAAATCAGATAGCCTCCGCCCCTAGAACAGAAGATTGCGTGGGTTGCAAAAGATGTGAATCCGCTTGTCCAACAGATTTTTTGAGTGTACGCGTCTACCTAGGGGCTGAAACCACCCGAAGTATGGGTTTAGCTTACTAGTTAGTCAATAAAACCGTAAAATTTAATTACTAAATTATAATGACTCGTACTCGAAGCTTCAAGACTGTGAAGTCCGAGTATGAGTCGTTGTAGTTGGCCCATGCAGTTTGCTTCGTATCAAAAATTATTTTCTATTCATGATGAGTAATGTACCTCGGCTAACAACGATTGTTCTCTTCCCAATTCTTGCCAGTTTCTTGCTTCCAATCCTGCCTCGCGATGGAAACAGAATTATTCGATGGTATACCCCGGGCATTTGCATATCGGAATTCTTGCTGATTACTTACATTTTTCATCGTCATTTCCAAGTTGATTCCCAATCCATCCAGTTAATAGAGACGGTCAACTGGATAAACTCCATCCATTTCCATTGGAGATTAGGTATTGACGGACTTTCAATGAGTCTCGTTTTACTTACGGGTTTCATAACTACTCTGGCAACCTTGGCGGCTTGGCCGATCACTCGTAATACACGGCTATTTCATTTCCCAATGTTAGTTACGTACAGCGGTCAAGTTGGGTTATTTGTTTCCCGCGATATCTTGCTTTTCTTCTTCATGTGGGAGCTGGAACTAATTCCAGTCTATTTACTTCTCTGCCTATGGGGTGGAAAAAGACGTCCATATTCGGCCACAAAATTTGTTTCATACACAGCCGGCGGCTCTATCTTCCCTTCAGTAGCAGCCTTAACCATGAGTTTTTATGGAAACGGGGTACCCTCTTTCGATATCCAGATTTTAATGGGTAAATCATACCCCATCTCGTTGGAAATTGCTCTTCATTTAGGCTTTTTAATTGCCTATGCAGTTAAATTGCCGATATTTCCCTTTCACACCTGGTTGCCAGATACTCACGGAGAGGCGCATTACAGCACATGCATGTTACTAGCTGGGGTATTATTAAAAATGGGAGGATACGGGCTGATTCGAATCAATTTAGAGTTACTGATTCATGCGCATTGTTTATTTGGATCATGGCTGATATTGCTCGGAGCAATTCAAATTGTATATGCTTCTCTAGCTTCTACGAGTCAGCGTAATCTCAAGAGAAGGATAGCCTATTCATCAATTTCCCATATGGGTTTTGTTACTATTGGGATTGGTTCTTTGACAGACGCGGGTATTAACGGAGCCATATTGCAAATGATATCTCACGGCTTAATTGGCGCAGCGTTATTTTTCCTTGCAGGTACTTGCTACGACAGAACGCAGACTCTCCTTCTTGATGAATTGGGGGGAGTAGCAGCTCCGATGCCTAAACTATTTACAATGTTTAGTGTATTTTCGTTGGCATCTCTTGCATTACCAGGAATGAGTGGTTTTGTATCGGAATTATTGGTATTTTTGGGGGTTGTTACCAGCAAGCAATACTCATTTTTATTTAAAGCAGAAATTATAGTGCTGGGGGCAACCGGTACAGTATTAGCTTCTATCTACTTGTTATCCATGTTACGCCGAATGTTTTATGGCTATAGATTATCCAATGAATCAAATCCTTATTTAATTGATTTCGGTCCGAGGGAGGTATTCGCCTCGACTTGCCTTTTCCTACCAATATTAGGTATCGGTTTATACCCAAATTTAATTTTACCTATACGGAGTAGCAAAGTGTTCTCAATCTCGTTTTCATATTCGGATATGGGGTAAGGAGGGGGCCAACTTAACTAAACTACACTGCTATAAATAAGTTGATACAAAAAAATTGATTTTTAGTTCCTGCCTGGTAGAAAAGCTCGCCAACTCCAACTGCATCAGCACTTACGCACGAAATACTTAATATACGAAATACTTAATATACAAAATATTTATATACGACACGTCCGTTATTTTCCAACGATTTATTCTTGCAATCGCTAGCACAAATAAAAATATACTGGGATGGGGAAACAGAAACAGACAAACACGTGAATGTAGTTACCCCCCCCCCCACTCATCTATCAAATGTTTGTTTTCGTTCCCCATCTTTTAATTATTTTTCCCACCAAATCTTCATCTTGTTTACTCGGTAAAATCGAAAAACCGACGAATTAAACGCCTTCATTTTCAACTTAGTAATTTTTAAATCTGTTGTTTCTATACCAGCCATCCGTAGTTATGTAATCCAACCCCCAACAAATTGACTCCCAAGAAGCAAACCCAAACTAGAAAAAAACCAGTAGATGCTGCCACAGCTGGCCCCTCCCCCATCTGCTTTTTAGTCGTTCTAATATGAAGGTAAGTTGCGTGTATTGACCGAGTTACTAGCGCCCAAGTTTCTTTAGGGTCCCAGCTCCGATAAGATCCCCGAGCTTCATTAGCCCACACCGCTCCGGAAGGTATACCAATGGTTAATAACGAGAACCCCAAGCTTATAATTTGATAAGCCCATCTATCTAATTGATTAAGTAATTTACATCTCCTTGAATTTAAGGGTAGTAGATGGGGGAAACTCCGTGCATCAGTCCCGCTACGAATATTTAGTAAAGTACTAAATTTGTTACAATTGTGTCTTAAATCGAAAACGGAGTAATTGCTTATATTGCCATAAAAAATACTCGATGGAGATATTGCCGACAAAGATCCGCACGACGGGGTTGCATGACTCAACAGCGTCGTACTTACATGCGTCATCGACCGGTGAGGCTGCAAAGCAGGTACTAAAGGCGCGGATTGCTGCATCTCCTCAGGGAGGCCTAAGGTTGCAAACGAGTGAGTCAACATAGCACCCGGCGCTGTAATTGCACCCGACAACCCATTCTGATTCCTGACTTCTGAAATTATGTATGATAAAGAGAAACTCCATGAAGGAAACATTGATGACTCGTACAGATTGCTCGGTGGTATATGCCTAGTTTGAAACCAGCGGATTACTGAAAATTCCGTCGTGCAGAGAAAAGCAATTGTCATACTCTTCTTGCTAAGTTTATTTGACTTATCAAAACTGTAAAATAGATTGGCTGGATTCGGCGGCGTAGCAGAAAGAAGCATCAGAAATGAGATGTGAATAGAAGCGCGTTCCATATAGGTATACGTCGTAATGAATGGAGACTGGTAAATTATTCCAACTTGATCTGATCGGATTCAAATCAATTACTACCAAAGTAACATTTTTCCTTTTTTTGTACAAACGCGAAGAGGTAGAGAATTACCGTTGTCATAACTTAAATAGAAACTAGTAACTAATTTCTATTGATTCGAAAAGTATACTGAACCATATGAATTACATATATATATATTACAAATGAAAAATAAATTTATTTACATATAGATAGATTCTTTTTTTTCCACCTATCCATTAAATAAATCTGTATATAAAAATTGGGAAACTCTCTAATGCCGCTACTCGGATTCGAACCGAGACGCTCTGGCACTGCTTCCTAAGAGCAGCGTGTCTACCTGTTTCACCATAGCGGCTTTTTGTAATAGATTATATATATAATCTATCTATATCTATATATACGGAGATATTTTATATCGCTTTGGGGTGGCATGTCAACATCTGTTTGCAAAAGATTTAAATGTATACGGACAAGTTGTCGAGGTGGCAAGGCAAATAGAGGTTCTCTTGCTCCCGGAATGACTTATTTCAACAAATAGAAAACCAGTTTAGCAAATGATTCATTAAGTTGAAATAGTATCGGTACTAGCATGTAACACCAGACATATATATATATATGTATATATGTGCATATATGTGCATATGTAGCGGAATATAGCGCAGTTTGGTAGCGCGCCATCTTGGGGTGATGGAGGTCACAGGTTCGAATCCTGCTATTCCGAATAGGGATAAAGTTACTGGGTTTGTGAAGAAGTAGTTATATAAGTTTGCCGCTTTCCCAGTCAAACAGTTGATAAGTGAAATACATATAGTTTTTACTTTAGGTGGAATTCCCCTGAAATATCTACAAGAAACTCCGAAAATAAGCAAAAAGAAGAGGTATTTTTGACTTAGTTTTGCTTTTCGGAGTCATTTTTTTTTGTCCTTGTTCATACTTAGGAAATTGGGAAGGGGAAAGTATAGTCCTTCATCGCTCTTTTGTTTCCTCGATTATTACATGTCCACATTTACCGGGGAAAAGAAGTAGCAGCTGTTAACTAATTAGCTACTAACTCCCGCAATATTAAAATTATTTCGCGTTTGAACTCGCTGCCCACTGAGTTCAATTTTCATTAGTCAAACTTATGCTGTAACCGTGATTGAGTAAATCATTAGCAACAAGTCTCAACACGGTCAAATAACATACTTCGAATTTCTAGGTAAGTATTCCATATTACAAAGTCGGATTTTTTGTTAACCTCAACGTACTGGTACTTCTTGGTGTTACACCCCTTCCCTTGTTTCATAGTTTTTCACCTAATCATTCACTTCATAAATATATATCTATATTACGTCTTCGAAAATGACAGGAAAAAAGTAATCTAATTTTTATTTCATAAATCTCTTTTATTTTCCACTTTTTCTGTTACATAGTAAAAACTTCTGGAACGACCGGTTAACACAGATTGGGCCAGGGAAAAAGCCCTTGACGCCACCCCCACGGATTCAGCTTTCCATGCGTGATTACGCATCTTTTTTCTTGATCTAGAAGTTCGTTTTTTAGGAACTGCCATATATCTAGTACTTTTTTGCAACTAACTTAGAACTGTGTTGATACGTACCGATAGAATGGATATAATAAAAAGAACTAAATAAAAACGAGCACGAGCAAAGAAAAAAAAAAGTCAGTGAAGTTTTACGTTGTTACATCAATTCTCTAAGTATCTACTTATTCAATATTTGATATAAAAAACTAGTTAAGATTTATATAGGTCTTTGCCGCCAAAATCAATGGAATCAACGACGAATCGAGTCATATTTTCTCTATATCCAGTAGTTCGCCTTGTTTTCTTCTTAGAATGAATCTTTTGTATCACCAGTTTCTTTTTGAAGCAACTGTGTAAGATTCTGCCTTTGACAACTGCATCATCCAACCACGGATATCCAAGATTGATGCTAGATCCATCACGAATAAGTAAGACCCGATTTATTGATATTTTTGTATTGGATGTCAAGACGGGTCGAACTGGAGCGAAGTGCCGAGCGTCGTGAAATCTTCCCTGTTCTACTCGGAGTTGTTTACCTCCGATGTCAATTATTGCATATTTATTCATCCTAATTTTCTCTCTTTATCTATCCACTTTTTTTTTCGGTAGCAGAAAAAAACGAGGAGGTGGTTTGCAAACCTATTTGGAATCAAATTATCTAACTTGAATAAGTATCTCGGACTTCTTTAAATATTGTCAAGTTTTTTACATATTTTTATAACATGAAACCAAGAAATTGTACAGGTGGGGTTTTTTGTCTAGTTAAACACTAATTATATCGTTTACATATATTCTATTTTATTTTGTTCCCAGGTTTTTTTTTTGACTCCCAGTCAGAAGAAGTTGAAAGCGACAACAAATTTAATTTGGACTTGATACGCTCGTGGAACTCCCAAACCAAAATGCCTGTTTCATCCCCTCGTGTCCGTTGGCAGCTTCTCGTTCGACTGGATCCCTATCATTTTTTTTTTCAAAAGTTGCAAGAAGTTTACGTCGTCTGTGTGCGACTTTCAATACCTTTTCGTTAATCACTGCTATGTTCGTTTCCCTTGCCCTATTTCAGCAACAAGCTGCGACTCACTCTATCCAGCAGTATTTGTGGGCTTGGATTCCAAAAAGTGATTTTCGTTTGAAAATAGGTTTTTTGATTGATCCGCTTACTCTTGCTATGTCAATATTAGTCACTACTGTGGGTATTTCAGTGACGGTCTACAGCGATAGTTACACGTGTCACGACTAGGGATACGTAAGATTTTACGCTTATCTAAGTTTATTTACTGCGTCAATGTTAGGGTTAGTTTTTAGTCCGAACCTGATACAGATTTACGTTTTTCGGGAATTAGTCGGAATGTGTTCCTATCTGTTAATAGGCTTTTGGTTTGCAAGATCGAGCGCCGCAAATGCTTGTCAGAAAGCTTTTGTAACCAACCGCATAGGAGATTTTGGGTTACTGCTGGGTATATCAGGTGTCTACTGGATAACTGGTAGCTTTGAGATTTTTGAATTGTGTGACTGATTTTTCGAACTGAATAGCAACGGCGCAATCAATCCAATATTCGCTAATACAATAGCCCTTTTGCTTTTTTTAGGTCCGGTTGCCAAGTCCGCCCAATTTCCACTACACGTATGGTTACCAGATGCTATGGAGGGACCTACGCCCATATCGGCTCTTATTCACGCAGCTACTATGGTGGCTGCCGGAATTTTCTTCATAGCTCGAATTTTCAGCTTTATTTCAATATTGCCTCCAACGATGTATACTATTTCCTGGGTGGGCGGAGTAACAACCTTGCCGGGGGCCACATTAGCTCTTGGCCAGAAAGACCTGAAAAGGGGTTTGGCCTACTCCACCATGTCTCAGTTAGGATATATGGTACTAGCTTCGGGTATCGGTGCCTCCCGATCTGCTTTGTTTCATCTCATTACGCATGCTTATTCAAAAGCTTTATCGTTTTTGGGTTCTGGTTCAGTTATCCATTCCATGGAAAGAGTGGTCGGATACTCTCCCACTAGAAGTCAAAATATGTTTTTCATGGGTGGCTTAAGAAAATACATGCCAATTACTGGAACTACTTTCCCTCCGGGTACTCTTTCTCTGTGTGGCATACCCCCACTATCCTGTTTCTGGTCTAAGGATCAAATTATTACTGAAAGTTGGTTGCGCTCCCCTTATCTCGGATTAGCAGCTTCTACTACAGCAGGACTTACTGCGTTTTACATGTTTCGTATCTACCTCCTCACTTTCGAGGGAAATTTTCGTGCTAATCAAACAAATTATATTGATTCAAATAAATTTATGCCAACCAGAAAAGGTATTACTCCATGGGGTGGGGCTCAGCCAGAATCATTTACCGCAAAAGCATTTAGTAATGCTATATCTGCAACAAATACGAAACAAAACAGTGTTACAGAAGCTGGAAACCTCGTAATCAAGCGTCCTCCCGGAGGTGATTCAATTTGTGAGGGGAAGAATCAACCTCATTCCGAGCAAAACCTCTTATATCCAGAGGAATCAAATTCTTGCATGGTATTGCCTCTGATTGTTTTGGCGATACCTACCATATTTGTAGGATTGGCAGGGGTGGGAGTTGACCCAAGCCAAAAGGAACTCAGTTTAGACTTTTTGCTTGATTGGCTGATTTCTTTTGCTTCTTTTTCCGAAGTTAGTAAACGTGTTGGGCCTTTGACGGAGACATTAACTAGTTCAATCCCTTCACTTAGTTTATCTATTTTTGGATTATTAGTTTCTTTCATAGTTTATGGACAAGATAATGAAATTGTCGACACAGAATTTTTTGAAAAATTAATCAATAGAAATTTGCTAAGTAATTTTGTATCTTCCATAAGAGGCTGGTCCATCAATCGGGGTTATATTGATTATTACTACAAAGTTTATTTCACTCGAGGTATAGCTTCACTCAGCAAGCTAGTTCTGCATTTTGATCAATGGATAATTGATGGGTTTATCAACGGAACTGGTGCATCAAGTCTCTTTGGTGGAGAGAGTATGCGGCACGGGAAAAATGGTAGAATATCTCAATATCTACTCGGATTAGTAATTGGAGTTGCTTTACCGATATCGGTTGTTGATTTCCCAATCCCGCCCTTGCCGTAAACTGCTACTTTCGTTTCACGAAGCTCCAATTCGTGTTCATTTCTCCCGACTATTGTTCATCTCCCCCATCCCCATCTCTTTCCCTTTCGCTCCTTTTATTCCTCAAAGATATTACTTATTCCTACAAGGTAGGAAAATCCTGTGGTTATTCTACTACGCTTCTTGGAGGGGGGGGAATAGAAAGTACTAATTGGTGATTGATCGATACAGATCGTGGGGGGCTTGTGGGGTTGATCCCGACCCCGATCGATTGCCCCCCCCCCCTCTCCGATGATTTGGGTAGGGTACTCTTCCATTCAAACGGGCAAACGGGATTGCTATCGCCGCCGCCTCCCCCCTATAATGCTATAATAGGAGTTAGGGTGTACGCGAAGTTTACTTCACGAAATTTCGGAGAAAGCTTAACGTATTACAGATTTAAAGGCGGTTCAAAGAACAAAGGTCTTTAAGTATGTATGAGACTGAATCCCCCAACACTTTCCTCGGTAGCTCAGCGGTAGAGCGGTCGGCTGTTAACCGATTGGTCGTAGGTTCGAATCCTACCCGGGGAGATTCGTCAATAATTCCTAGTAATTGGATAGTTGTATTTGCCAAAGATGCCAAATAAAATTGCGCCGGACCATGACCCACCAACCAGTGAATGATTCACTATCGTGCTTATTTCCAGCTCTAAAAATTGGGGAGAAGAAGATTTGTGCGTCCTTCGTCCTTACCCCCCCCCCTCGAATACCCCAAGGGTCCTGCCTATCCTATGAGGTCGTTTTTGGGGGCCCCCACTTCAATTCCGGTGTATTGAGCGATTAGAATGAGCGAATCAATTAGTCATCTGGAGAAGGGAGTAAATCCACAAATTTATGAAATAGAGGATCTATTTCAAGCGTGACGTTGATGTTAAAAAGCTGTTTCGCAAAATCCCTACGGAAGAAGCTATTGCTCCCTCCGAATCTTCTTTCTAAACAGAAAGAATCATAAAAGACTCATCTAGGAAATGGCCTTCAGTTCCTTAACTATTTAAGATGCTGTGACAAAATGATTTGTATCAGTAAAAGGAAAATATAGACCTTCCTTTTACTGATTTGGCTTCTAATTATATTGCTAGAAATCTATACAGAATATTGCTAGAAATCTATACAGAATGAGGGGTATCTAAGATTTGTTCTATGAACTTTCCTGAGAAAATTGTTTCGTCGCTCGATCCAGTGACGCCCCACCAAACCAGAACGGATTGAATAGATATTAATAAATTTCAAGCAACATGTTATAGATAAAAAAATCCTGAAATCGGCAACGGTTTCGCCTCATCCATTTGTTTCTATGAACCAGAAGCCTAAACCGAATAAATCGCTCTGGGAAATCTTCTGCTACCACGTAGGAATCAAAGCGAGCGGGACTAAATGTCTGCGGATATTGCAGATATATATCCATAGAGGAAGTTTCTTTGACGTATTCAAAATCTCGCTCCTCTTCCTCCATAGGGAGATTATTACACCGCTTAATAGGTGAGTCAGGTTTCAATTTCGGATTATCTTCACGATAGAGAAAGAAATTTTTAATTTTTTTATTTGACATTTTATTAAGGTGCTGCCTTCTCATACCGTAAATGGTGTAAAGCCTCCGCGCCAGTTCTTTCGTCGGCAACAAGCTGCGACGCGAGGGGGGAATGTTAGGATCTGGCTGGAACAGAAGCATGGGGTCCCATATGAAGCGCCCCCCGAAGAGTCGAGTCGTTTCATCGAATCGATTACAGTGTGTTTCATATTCATTAGATGAGTCGCCGGATATTCCCAATTCGATAAATTGCTCGCGTAACAACATATTATCCAACCGGTTTTCCAATCTTTCAATAGATTTATCTGTCACATTAGTCGCAGATTTTTCAGAAGTGAATAGATATCCGCTTTTATCACACCATTTACTTTTGTCACCCTTAATCTTATTGAATTCAAAATCTTGTTGGGGTATATAATTCTGATTTTGGTAGAGAAAAATTAAATTATACAAATGATTGGGTTCAGATAATACCCTCATCAATTCATAAGCCCCGCTTCGCAGGAAACGGAGACGCCAAGCCTTATGGGACCAAGTGATCTCACGCGACACTTCCGTCGGACTTGAGTTTATTAGTTCGGGTGACTGTTGCAGTTCGAAGTCGGTTAGACTGCTAAACCCCCCCTTTCTCACAAATTTAGAAGAACGACTTCTAGAGGTTACACCTGAACAATACTTGGGTTTATCGATAGGAACGGAAAAGGAAAGACTATTACTGTGTTGACTTCCGTCTTTACAAAATTCCGAACGTGAGAAATTAGTCGAGAGGTTTTCTAGTACGCCACAAGCTAGGTTCAAGTCATTCTCTACGAGTTTGTCGATAACAATGAAATTTTCCTCCTTTCTCATATCCCTTTGGAGCGAATCGCGAGCAACTAATCCAGCTAGTATCCCTAGGATATGCGAAAATAGAGTGAATTCATTAAATGTTGACTTGGTTATTGAAGGTTCCACATACCAGTTAGACAAATAATAAAATCGCATTTTTAACGCGTTACGATCAATGTATGTATTTGTGATATAAGTATCTATCAAACTATTCTTTGAAGTAGCTTCCGCTATCTCGTGAGAAAAGATTTCCCATTCAGAACCGGATTCTATCCCATTGCCCATATCACTAGCAGTCGAATGTTGTCTATGCAAAGCTAATTCAATTGCGTCGCTACGTAGAATCTTACTTCCTTTGGAAGTACCTATTAATAACGCCTCATTAGCAAGAAAAAATAAATCTCGTTTACTATAACCCGTAGTTCCAAACCCAGTACCTTCAATAAGAGGAAGAGGCGGATTAGCCTCCATTTTGCAACCTTTGATACGTAATAGAATTGATAATTCTTTATGACGTTGATACCCGTTGGATTTTCGAAAATTTATTAATTAGTTTAACCGGTTCGGAGCTATTGGGGCTGGATCTATCCTCGCAGGTACGTGAGTCGTAGCGATGACAACATTCCTGCGGATGTTGGAATTGCTGCGCCTGTCACCAATACTTTTCAATATTTGGCAAAGTAAGAATTTGGGATCAGCTTCTAGCTTATGATACGAACGATGAATATTCAATTCATGAATATCTTGAATCCATAGTGTACAAGGAGACATCTCTTTCGCCATTTCAAAAACGAAATTTAATCGGTGTACGCTTTCTTTCGAGATGAAATTTCCACGTACATTATTAAAGAAGGATCGGTTGTATATCAGCTTTTTCAATGGTAGTTTCACCACTGGAAAGTAGGAGTCGAATGCTACATCTCTAATAATGGAAGATCGGCCAGTTTCTATGGGTCCTACTAGCAAAATTCCTTTAGATGGTAATAATCCCGATTGGAGTGAAATAGGTATGTCATGACATGGCATATCTAGTAGACTGCCTCTTCGTCTCGTTGTTACTGAAAATAGAATATTTCTCTCGAGAGCGGAAAAGGCCCACTTCTCCGCAGGATCCAACTTACGGATCTTGTGACTCAATAGATCATTTTGCCAGAATTGAAGTAAGTATGCCAAAACATTAGATCTTTCCTGTGGATAAGGTTCATGAGAAATCTCGTTGCTCGATAAATCATAATTGGAATTCAATTTCGACACATACCTGCGAAAAATTTTATTCGTCACTAGGTGTTGAGTCAGTAGTTCTTTCTTACTATCTAGGATATCGGAGCTTTCTTTATGAAACATCCATGAATCGAGTTCATTTTTCACAAAGAAAAAAAAGATTATATTATTTATATAATTCAAGAATCTATTCAAAGAATAGATTAGTAGATCTCTCGTTGACATTTAGCTTGTCGAAGGGGAATACATTACCTCTTTCAAATAGGATCCACGCGTTGGGTCTGTTAGATATTCAATAGTGTTGAAACGTTTCCATGGATGAAAGGAATTGAAACCCGAAACGGCAGACAAAGGGTGTTTGAATAATACAAGAACAATTAATACCGAAAGAATGAAGTAATAGCAGATAGACCTATTGGAAAATTGAGATCCTGACCATCCTCCCGAATGTAAAATCTCCGCTTCATCAGGAATTTCTTCGAAAATAAGAAGACCTATCTCGGATACTACAGTATTGATAGAATCGTTGTCAAATCTCAATCCTAGGCTTTGCAGTCTTTGGGATAAATAGGCTTTCGCGCCATCTACTACATCCTCAGCAATTCTTTTATAAATCCTGGGAAAAATATGATTCGAGTCATAACTTATTTTAAGTACTATTTCTGGATATGTTTCTCTAATCAGATCGTAGAAGTATCTCCACCAGGTAGGGGTAAAAAACCAAGGTATATAATCTCTAAATAAGCTCCATTTTTCACCGATATTGTCTCTCCAAAAGATCCAAGAGATCTCATATCTGTTCAAATCTTTTAATAATTCATTGAATTTTATAAAATGGGATGGACGAATAGCCTCTTTCCGGATAGATTGATCCGCATAGTCCGTATCTTCGCGTGCAACCTCCTCTCCAATCGATTCTGCTAGAGATCTCGATGTTACATCGTTGCATAATGGGAGTCTTAGCGACCAGTAAGATGTTTCCAGTTCTTCCGGTTCCCAGAAATACCTAATAGGCAAATTCTTTTGATAGACTCGATCCAATACCAGATTCTTGGGACGGGGTTGGGGTCGCCGATCCGACGATGAATCGGAGTTTATCGACGTCTTCCCCAAATAAACTCCAGCGCTACTGCACGAATATAAGAAGGACTCTATCGCTTCACGAGGAGATGAGTTCAAACTCGCCAGTAACCTATTCAGATCCGAAATAGAGTTGGAAAGTCCATCTGAATGAGTTACTAATGCTGTGGCTGTGGATTCATGCAGATTAGACGAAATAAATTGAATTGGCGTGAGTACGTGGCCAGCAACCTCTCTTGCTGTTTGTTTCGATAAATTGGATGACAACGAATCCGACAGTTGGGGATGAATAAATGAGATGATATTAGATGAGATGGTTTCATCTTCGGAGCCCGCATAGAAGTTTTCCAGGACGTCGAGATAACTACTGTTGCATCTCCCAATAAAAAAATCCCTTTTGATTCTCGGAATAAAGGTGCTTCTAGCACAGTTCCGTATAGGTGAGTCATCTAGAAAATTTAGTTTACTAACCTGATCGGAAATGTATCTTGAAATATTCCCACCAATATCTTTAGTTGAATCTCCCCCACGGTTTAAATCATGCAGAAATAGATTCCAAAATTCCCTCCCCGCAATGGAAAGAGCATCGCTTGAAAATGAAAATCCTGCTCGGATGGGTTCGATGCGGGGCAACCCGAGAGAAGTGGGATTCACTGCAGGTTCCAGCTCGGTCGAAGAGCCTACCGATTTCTCACTCATTAACAGTTTGGATTCAATGAAGAAACTTTTTTTTCTCTCAAGAATTGTTTTGAGGAAAAGTATCTGTTCGTCAATGTAACCATCGAATAAACTTGATAAAAGATCAAGCTTCATGATATCTATCTTGTTCAATTTCTCGAGATCTATATCGTTCAATTTTTCGATGCAATAATCAATGGTATATATCAAAGCTTTCTGGCGAGTAACCTCAGCAACAATCATTTTGTAAAGAAAAAAAGCATTGAGAAATCGGTGAAAATCTTTTTTGTTTTGTTGATTGTTACTACCGAGACTGACACCAATATTACTTAGTAATTCGTTTCTTATTGTTGATACGCGGCAAATTGATTCCTCCAAGTCATACTTTAAGACTTCCCCGGCGAGGGAAAGAGACGAATCCCCGGTCGTATCGAGCCATCTATGCACATTTAACTGAACATTTCCATACTCACCAACTTGAAAGGTAATATATTCGTTCAATAGGCGCTCTACGTTATCCTTCCATTTCAATACTAGTTATTCAGTTGCAATTCTTGTTACACCGGTGTACTCCCCGCTCCCCGTCCAGCCATCCAGCCGATATTTGATTTGGAAGAAATATTCAGTAAATAATGCGCAAAAGTAGTCATAGAAAAGAAATATGTATGTTGAGTAGAGAGGTATGATTCTACTTCGTCCATACAATTTAACTAAATTGTATATTGAATGTATGTTACCCTTTTCTTCCAATTAGTTTAAAAAAATAGTATTTTCACTTCGATTACTTATTTTTCTAGGTATACTTGAAGATATTTGGAAATAGTTTGGAAGAATCTCATTGAGGTTGAGGTGTCTGCTACTCGCTAGCCCAAGTTTTTTGCCAGATATTTGAGTAAGCGGCATATCACCCTTCGTTTTCAATGGAAATCCTTTCCCAGATTTGACGCTATTACTGACGTCAATAACTATTGCCCCACTAAAAACCAGATTTGATTTCTCAATTATCGAGAGAAATTCGGTGAGTCGATTTATTAATCCATTTTTCATTTGTGAATAAGTGTGTAGAATGGAAAATTCTTCCCCATTTTTGTCATAATCCAATCCGGATATACAGCCACGAAACGACGTCGTCTTTTCACAAGGCGTAAATGAAGACAAGTTGGAAAAGGCTTCTCGCTCGAAATAAAACATCGACCCATCCCCCTGGTGATCTGCTGAATCTCCGGATTCAAGTAACGCCTTGTCGTAGGAGTTCAATACTACGGTACTTAATGAGTCGTTTCTCAATTGTGTTTCTTGTAACCGACCCAGATCTCGCTTGTTATGACTTTCCCGAGAGAATAACGAATCGAAATCACTTTGGTTGTTTCTATAAGCTACCCGGTAGTTATAGAATTTGAAAAACCTACTTGAGTTTTGTAAACACCTATCCCTGCAAAAACCTTGAATCCTTTCAGTCTCATCCTTGGATATATCTCTGCCAAGGAGTGAATCCCTCGCTACGCATGCCTTCCATCGACCGTAACCCAGAGGAATCATCGCATCATAACGAACTTGCTTCCCTTTTCTTGTTGAACCTGCAGAAATATCTTCGTTCAAACCTAAGTAATGGGAAACAGGTATTCCCCTCTTTCCATCCTTTCCAACAGATAAAGATCTTTTGAATCGGGGAAAGCAGTCGCGGGAGAAGTCACCAGAAATTTCTGCTTGTTTCTTTACTACTTCGTCACCCCCATTAATGACTCCCGCTAATGCAAAACTGCCTTCGATCGACCTTTTGTCACTCAAGCAATGTATAGAAATTGGTATTGTTAGCAACATCAGCATCTCCAGGGTGATGCCACTATCTCTTTTTAGTGAATCACGCAGATTGCGTAAAAATAGTGAACTCAGAAATCACAAGTCAGATAATCTGATAAAAGGTTCATAATTGGAAGATGGACTAGTGAAAAATCCTTTGAGATGTTGGTTTTTCAATGATTCGAAGAAGTGGTCTAATAGACTGACTTCTACTAACTCTGAAATTTTAGATGAAAAATCTGGACTTCCTACTCTTTCTTTTGCCACCTTTTTTACCTTACTTTCTTTCTTCATATTAATTCCATGCGGTAGATACTATCTATTTCCCACATTTATTATACCAATAAATTTGAAAATTTCAAGATATTATGGAATAAATATTTCAAAGGAATCTAGTGATTTCCGTGAATAGTCGTATCCAAAACTGGCATTAGATCGGGAATTATAAATTGTTATTGTCGGGGAGACCCACACACATCCCACCCACCTTAACAATGATTATCTGTTCCAAGCAGAGAGATGGGATCAAATTACCCAATTGGATGGGCGAACGACGGGGATTGAACCCGCGCGTGATGGATCCACAATCCATTGCCTTGATCCACTTGGCTACGTCCGCCCCCTCTGTCGATTTAGTTGGCCCCCCCCCCGGACGTGAACGAGATCTATCCGTTAAGCAAGCTAGATAGGTTCTTCGGTTGATACACATACATGTTGACTTTATGTATATAACGAGACAATAGAAAAAGAAAATCTTTGAAATCAGGAATGCACTCTCAATTTCTTTTATCTAAAAGATTTAGGTGGGAGATTACAAGCATTCTGCAAATCGGAGTAGGAAACTTCGTAATCCATCAAATTGCAGAAGGATATTCCAAATAGTTTTCAGAATTCAAGGTTGGGAACTGATAATTGTGAAATTGTGACAAGCTGTTATCATCCTCTCTATCCGTTCTACCGCACGAACCTTCATCTCGTTGGACACCAAACCTCCTTCCGGAGTTAAGAGGTTTGGTATCCAGTTGTGCCACATAACCAGAAGGATATTATCCGTTTGTAGAAGGAGCTTCAACAGAAGCCAGGTCTAGGGGGAAGTTGTGAGCGTTACGTTCATGCATGACTTCCATACCTAGGTTAGCACGGTTTATGATATCAGCCCAGGTGTTTATAACACGACCTTGGCTGTCAACCACGGATTGGTTGAAGTTGAAACCATTCAAGTTGAATGCCATAGTGCTAATGCCTAAAGCGGTGAACCAGATACCTACTACGGGCCAAGCAGCTAAAAAGAAGTGTAGAGAACGAGAATTGTTGAAGCTAGCATATTGGAAGATCAAACGACCGAAATAGCCGTGAGCAGCTACGATGTTGTAGGTTTCTTCTTCTTGACCGAACTTATAACCTGCATTAGCAGACTCATTCTCAGTTGTTTCTCTGATCAAACTAGAAGTTACCAAAGAACCATGCATAGCACTGAATAGAGAGCCGCCGAATACGCCAGCTACACCCAACATGTGGAAGGGATGCATAAGGATATTGTGCTCAGCCTGGAAGACGATCATGAAGTTGAAAGTACCAGAAATGCCTAGAGGCATACCGTCAGAGAAACTTCCTTGACCAATTGGGTAGATCAAGAAGACGGCGGCAGCAGCTGCGACAGGAGCCGAGTACGCAACAGCGATCCAAGGACGCATACCTAAACGGAAGCTCAGTTCCCATTCGCGACCCATGTAGCAAGCTACACCAAGTAGGAAGTGAAGGACGATAAGTTCGTAAGGACCACCATTGTAAAGCCATTCATCGACGGAAGCTGCTTCCCAGATTGGGTAGAAATGTAACCCAATAGCTGCAGAAGTAGGGATGATAGCACCGGAGATAATGTTGTTACCGTATAGCAAAGAACCAGAAACGGGTTCGCGAATACCATCAATATCTACGGGAGGAGCTGCGACGAAGGCAATGATGAATACAGAGGTTGCGGTTAGTAAGGTGGGAATCATTAAGACACCGAACCATCCGATGTAAAGACGGTTTTCGGTGCTGGTGATCCAGTCGCAGAAGCGACCCCATAAGCTTGCGCTTTCGCGTCGTTCTAAAGTTGCGGTCATGGTAATTTTCGGTTTTCGAGATATAATTAGTGATTCCCCAGGCTAGTAAGCCTGTTAATTTGTAATATATCACAAAAACCTATCTGTGTCAACCGAAATTAATTGAGTCCCCAGAATTCTCGGATATGGGGGCTTCTTTTCGATGTCTCAAACAAAATTTAGCCGTTGTTTTACAACAAGGCTTTCTTCCTTTTTCAGAGAAGAATTAAATTCTTACTCTATGCGCTATGCGGTGCGCGCCTCAATTAATTTCAGTCTCTGAAAAAACTGGTCACGCGTCAAGCCTTTTTGCGAGGCACTCCGCAACTCTGCATTGGCCCCCCCCCCCCCCCCGCTATCTTATTTAGTTAGAAGGAGTCTAATAATTAACAACCTGAAAGAAGAAGTAGTTGTCAATCCCCACTTGTGGCTTAGACACCCGTTTTTTGTCACCGACTCCTCACTCAACCATTTCTCCATAGTTTCTTTTGATTCCCCGATAGTTAGTGCCCCGGTTCCAATCCACAACGGAAAGATTGTGGATTGGAACGAATCCGAAACTAGCGGAAATGGGCAAAAGCTTTGTTAGCTTCCGCAACTTTATGAGTCTCCTCTTTCTTTCGTATGGCACTACCGGAATTCCTGGCGGCATCCATCGATTCATCACTCGATCTTAAAGCCATACTTCGACCTGAGCGTTTTCGACACGCGATTAATGACCACCGGATAGCCGAAGCTTTTCCCTCTGCCGGTACTACTTCAACGGGAACTCGATAAGTTGATCCACCTACACGTTTGGTTTCTGTCACTACATCCGGAGTTACCCCGCGCACCGCCTGTCGCAGAACAGACAGTGGGTTCCTATTTGTCTTTTACCTAATCCGCTTCATAGCCTGATAAAAAATCTGATAAGCCAGTGATTTCTTGCCATTTTTCAGGATACGATCAACTAGCAGATTTACTAATCGATTACGATAAATTGGATCTGCTTCGATATTTTTCTTTCTGTTCGCTACACTGCTCCGATGTAACACGAGTTTACAAATATAAATATGTCAGATTTCAATCAATTCTTTTATCTCAATGGTATCTCAATCTACTATTTTGGCTTTTTCACTCCATATTGTAGGGTGGATCCACCGGTTAGTCGAGGATCTCCCTCCAAACTGCACGTGCGACTTTCATCGAATACAGCTTTCCACATGATTAAATAGAAACTATTCTAATGATTTTGAACCATTTATTTTTTTTTTAATGCAAATCATATTTACTCATCGCACACTGAGTATCCGTTTTCTCCTACTCCACGGATAAAATCTATTCCACGGATAGAAGAAGTCGAAGTCTAGATATAAAGGAAGAAAATCTTGCAATTCAGTTATCTTACTGGGAATGTCCGTAGGTTTATCAATCCAACCAGTAGATGTGCATGAAGCCTTCACCGAATCTCCGTAGTCGTAATCTAAACCTGTTCCAAGAGGAAAAGACACCCTAGGACTTTCCAGGTGAGAGTCTAGGTAAAACTCAACTTACTGGAATAGAACACCTTAGACACCAAGTTGTTTCATACAAATAGATAGATAATAATTAATCTCTATCAATCTCTGTAGTAGCAGGCTTTAGTCCCCCGGCAGTGCTGGGTCGGCTACACATTTAACATATCAGAACAACTGATACGGAATCATTGCAATGATACAAGTTATGACAATGTTCTGCAACGCACTAGAACGCCCTTTTTTACGATCCTTCACCCCTACAGCATCTAAGGTTCCTCTAACAATGTGATACCTAACACCGGGTAGGTCTTTGACCCTTCCACCTCTCACGGGGACCACCGAATGTTCCTGCAAATTATGGCCAATGCCTGGTATGTAAGCCGTTACCTCAAACTTGGAGGTTAGTCGAACTCTCGCGACTTTGCGTAGGGCAGAGTTGGGTTTTTTCGGTGTAGTCGTGGAATAGTCGACAGCTCCAATGTCACTATACAGAACCGTACGTGAGATTCTCACCTCATACGGCTCCTCGTCATTCAAATAATCCTTGTAGAAGAAATACTCCTGAGAAAAAAAGTCCGGAATTCCTCCCAATTTTTTTTTTTATTTCTCCTTTTTCTTCTTCTTTTTTTTCAACTGCAAATACAAAAGAATTTACAAAAGAAGAGAAAGATAATTAAATCCTTTTCAATTCATTTTTAAGGCTTCGGCTTCTCGCCCCACTCATTTCCCGGATCCCGTTATTATTAATAAGCAACCCAGGTAGAAAGATGAAAAATCTATCAAATCGATGGGTAGATTTGTTAGCAAGTTCCTCGTTTTCGTGCAAGTAATATGATGCGGATTGAGTATGGAGGAGATTGACGAGTCGGTATCAGCTTATCCGCATCATTAACTATTTCTTGATAAGGAATTTTTTTTGAAATGAAGACAGTTTCGATATCTCACTCTCGTTCTTTATTTCGTTTTTTCGACGAGGCTACCTGAAGAGGATCCAGCAACCTAACGCTAATGAACTACCCTGATAAGTAGGTGAGCCAAAATCTGGAGTGGGTAGGATCCGACCACTACCTGGAATTTGCCAGCGACGACGACGCGGAAGCGGCAGCGAAAAGAAAAAATAAGAATACATACGAAGGGAAAAGAAAAAAAAAATTAAGGTTAATGGGTTATTTGTTTAGTCGATTGCAGCTTCGTCAG